ACCACCGAAAGGTTTGGTCGCATACTTGAAAAATAACCCAAAAAATCAAGGGAATGCTTGGATAATTGGTTTATATAAATCCTTCCTGGTTGAGACCACACATAAGAATGACATTGCCATAAATTGACAAGATAATATTTCCACTTATTCATCAGAAGAGGGGTATCCTTCGAAGACAGAATTGATTTTCCTTGATATCTAACATAATGCATAAAAGGATCCTTGAAGAACCATAAGATGGCGGCCGGAAAATCATTAACGAAGACTTCTTCTACAGGATATTTTTTTTTTTCATAGAAATGTATTCGCTCAAAAAAGATACCCGAAGAGGTTAATCGTAAATGAGAAGATTGATTACGAAGAAAAAGTAAAATGGATTCGTATTCACATACATGAGAATTATATAGGAGCAAGAATAATCGTGGATTACTTTTTGAAAAAATCACTTTTTTTGTAGTAATAAGACTATTCCAATTATAATACTCGTGAAGAAGGAGTCGTAATAAATGTAAAGAAGAGGGATCTTTCACCCAATAGCGAAGGGTTTGAACCAAGATTTCCAGATGAATGGGGTAGGGTATTAGCACATCTGATACATAATTTAAATGTGGGAATTTGTCCTCTAAAAAAGGAAATATTGAATGAATTGATCTTAAATTATAAGATTTTACGATTTCTGTCGCCTCTAAGGAAGATACTAATCGTAGGGAAAACGGAATTTCCACAATGACTGCAAATCCCTCCGACATCATTTGAGAATACAAATTTTTGTTGTACCCAAAAAATTTATTTTGGTTAGAATCATTAGCGGAAATAATCAAATGATTCTGTTGATACATTCGACTAATTAAACGTTTTATAATTAGTAAACTATATTTAGTGTCATAACCTACATTATCCAACAAAATCGATCTATTTAAACCATGATCATGAGCAAGTGCATAAATATACTCCCGAAAGATAAGTGGGTATAGGAAGTCATGTTGCTGATATCTATCTAGTTCTAAATATCCTTGAAATTCTTCCATTTTTAATTTGAACAAGAAAAGAAATAGGTGATTTATTGGGTTATCAAATGATACATAGTACGATACAGTCAAAACAAGGTATTATAGTAAGAAAATACCTCGGAACAAGTAAGACCCATCAACAGACTCTCTAGCCTCTCTTTTTCCATCTAATTGATTTATGTTCATTCTAGGGTAACAAGATGGTTAGAAGTCCTTTATTTTTTCAATCCAATCGCTCTTTTGATTTTGAAAAATCTTTATCAATATACTGCCTTCTTCTACACATTTATCTCTACCCCATAATGGGTAATAGCTAATAATTAGGACTCATAAGAAATTTATAATCCACTCATGGGAAAAGTTTTTCCCGTATTAAGCACTAATATATTTTTAACGTCTAATTAGATCGGGTAATCATTCAAAAATTAAGAACAGAAGCTCATTACTTTTTGTTTCCCTATAATTGGAACCGTAGTAGGGCTCTACCCATTTATTCACTCGACCAAATTCATTTTTTTTTTTTTTTTATTACACGACAAGAATTCAAACAATTTCAATAAGATTTTGGACCTATTCGGTAAGAATGAAATATTCTCAGAATTATCCATTGATACGACATGCTGCTTTTTCCATTCATTCCTTTCAGGATCAGTCGTGGTCTTACAAACTCTACCGATGGTATGGACGAATCTTTTGCTTCATACAAATGTGTAAAAGATGCTAGCCGCACTTAAAAGCCGAGTACTCTACCGTTGAGTTAGCAACCCAAATAAAATAATTAGAATGTGTAGATACAATCGGAATCTCAATAAAAAAAAGATTGAATTGCACAATGCAATCCAAACCAATCAAAACATTACATTAAAATAGCAAAAATTTTAAAAATTCTAATTGATTAGATTCTGAACATAATAAAAATGAACAGATCCAATGAAAAAACAAAAAATTCTCAGATAAAAATAGGGATAAAGTAAAATATTTATAAATAGCTCCTTGTCTCTTATGTCATCCATTAATTCTATAGTATATATAGATTTTTATTGAGTTTAATCTTAATCAAAAAAAGACTTCTTGTATCACAGAAAATACAAGAACCCATTATTTGAATGAAATAAAAGCTATGGGACGGAGATATAAATGGATCCTTTATATCCACGATCGGATTATATTTATTTGATACACTGTTGTCAATATGAATGTTGAGAAAAGAATACAAAAGAAAAAACATAAATATAACTAACAATTCCAATTTCAATCAATTAGAATTATAAGAAAAAATAAGAAAAAAAACTAAGGACTTGTGTTGGATTGGCACTATATATAATATTTCTATACAACACAACATTGATACAATATTGGTGGAAAAATAAATTAAGTAAAAAAATGAGGTTTATTCACTAAAATAAGCAAGTTAAATCCTTTGTGTTTTTTTATTTGTTCCTTAACTCATTGACAGTAATCTCCAAATTTTATATTTATAGACCCGATTACTTCATTTATTATTTATTCACTTAATCTTTTTCTATCTATTTTATCTTTTTCTATCTATTTTATATATATCAATAAAATTTATATCAATAAAATAGTTTTTGTCGTTATAAAAGACACTATTTTATAGTAACAATAGTAACAATAATAAATTTAGTATGATATAAATAGAACAAAAGAGGAAATAGCAAAGAAACAAAAAGGTTATACAAGGCTATATACAAATCATCCACATTTTTTTTATTTCATTAATTGAATTTTATTTGTTGATTAGGGCGAAGTTCCGTAAAAACCCCCGCCCTTTTTGAAATATCATGAACAGTTCCTGTAGGTTGAGCACCTTTTTCAAGGAAATATAGAATAGCAGGAACATTTAAATAGATTTGATTCTTTATCGGATCATAAAAACCCACTTTACGAAGATCTCTTCCCTCTCGTCGGGATCGAACATCAATTGCAACGATTCGATAAATGGCTCATTGGGATAGATGAACAATACTCCCCCCCCCCTAGAAACGTATAAGAAGTTTTCTCCTCGTACGGCTCGAGAAAATTCTAAATTATGTCTATGTATAGAATCATAATATCAAATAGATCCATAAAATCATCAAATTCATTATATTATTGATTTAAGTACTTTTTCTTAGTCTCCCCCCCCCCCAAAAAAAAAAAATGATTTGTATCCTCATAACTCAAGTTGAATAACTCTCAAATAACTCAAAAGAAACCTTTTAGGTATTAAATTTATTGAGTGGTCTCTAACCCTTTTTGTCTGTCTCCTTTAGAATCTATTTTGATTCTTCAATATGATCTAGTTGTTGAGACAATTGAAAACGGTATTTCCTTGTTCCAGGATCTTTATCTTTGCCTTGAATCATTGGGTTTAGACATTACTTCGGTGATCTTTAAATCGTTTCAAAATGGCAGCAACATACCATTTTTTGTGATTTCTTTCTATCAAAGAATCATATGAATGGTTGATTCCTACGTAATACACTTTACTTTTGATTTCATCAAAAGAGTTTTACCAATTCCAACAAAATTAACTTTAAAATTTTCTCGAATTGGATCCTTTAGATTTATATATCTAAAATATACTTACGAAGTTGTTCCAATTTATTGATCGATACTAACCTTAGATTCTTGCCCTTGAGAAATTAATCAATACGTTCTACTCGAGCTCCATCGTGTACTATTTACATGGCAACACTCTCAAAAATGGGGGTTCCAGTGGAACAGAACAAATGATGTCGAGCCAAGAGCACTTTCGTTCCTATATAATATAAAAAAGTGGTGGATGTAAGAATCCACAGCTGATCATGTCCTTCAAGTCGCACGTTGCTTTCTGCCACATCGTTTTAAACGAAGTTTTACCATAACATTCCTTCAGTTTGGAACCAGTATGTAATTGATTCAATTATGGAATCGTGAATAATCATCGGTTCGGTCGGTACATAATAATCTATACTTTTTTCTTCTATATGAAGAATGGATAATTTATGACGAAGTCTCAACAAGAATTCAATCAATTTAACCCCATTGTTTATAATTTTTTTTTTAAATTATAACTAACATAACATTTAATTATAACTAACATGAATAAATAAACACGAATAAACAAGTTATTTTGAATCTCTATCTTCAAGTAACGTGATGGGATAAATTCAACAATTTCACACCTCTTCGAGTACCAAGAACTCATAAGAAATCATTAAAAAGATTTAATTGATTGAATAGTTTCCTACCCTATATCATTATTTGCATAAGGTTTTACAGTAAGTACCATTCGCTTTTTATCATCATTAAGAGAAAGATAAATCCATATTGGATTAAACCATCAATGATTAATAAAAAAAAAAAAAAAAAGAAAGAAGAATCGCATTCTATAACAATATTATACTCTTAAACGGAAGACTAGTCGAAAAGACAATCTTTATTTTGATATATTTTATTATGATATAGATTTTATTTTTTATTATAGATTAATAAAATGATCGGGGGTCAGGTATGTTCTGGGACGGAAGGATTCGAACCTCCGAATAGCGGGACCAAAACCCGTTGCCTTACCACTTGGCCACGCCCCATTTCTAGTCGACACTAATAAACACTAATATTGGTACTGGTTGTTCGTCAACTCAAGTCTAAATATCTATTATCTATAAAATAGATTACTAGAATTTTTATACATGTAGACGTAGAATTAAACAGAATTTATTGATCATTACATATAATTCAATTAAGATATTGTATGAAAGTATGGTTTATTCTATTCTCTTTTGATTTGAGAATTGAAGGATTTTTGATTGGGTGAGTTCAAATCAAAGAAAGTTTTTTGGTCTATCTTATTTTCTTTTTATTCATTTTTCTTTTCTATGAATAATAACATATTTATAATAATAAAATAATAAAAAACTCAATTTATTAATAACTCAATTAAATAAAATACAATTATCCTCAAGAACAAAATGTTTGTTATGCTTAATATATTTAGTTTGATCTGTATCTGTCTTAATTCTGCTCTTTATTCAAGTAGTTTTTTCGTCGCCAAATTGCCCGAGGCCTACGCTTTTTTAAATCCAATCGTAGATGTTATGCCAGTAATACCCCTGTTTTTTTTTCTCTTAGCCTTTGTTTGGCAAGCTGCTGTAAGTTTTCGATGATATCTTTAATTTAATAATGTCTAGACAAATTCATGATTTATTGAAAAAAAAAAGAAAAAAAAAAAATTCAAAGAATTGATAAGATCAGATAAGTCTTACACCCTCAATTCAAATATTGAAATTCTTGTACAACCGCGAAAAATCTGGATCACCCCACTTTATTTCTTGGTGTCAAAATAAAAAATCAAAATAGTAGGGTATGCGGTATAAAAACGGAGAATCTATTCTCTTTTTTACTAAAAAAAATCTTGGAGATTATGTAATGCTTACTCTCAAACTATTTGTTTACACGGTAGTGATATTCTTTGTTTCTCTCTTTATTTTCGGATTCCTGTCTAATGATCCAGGACGTAATCCTGGACGTGAAGAATAAAAGATAAGGTTTTTGTTTTCCTTGCTTGATTTTAAAATGTTCTTAGTAGGATTTTATCTATTACACATTTTTAACTATTAAAAAATAAAAAGAGCTCGCGAAAAATTCGAAAGAACAAGTCATCAACAAAAACGGAAAGAGAGGGATTCGAACCCTCGGTACGAAAAACTCGTACAACGGATTAGCAATCCGACGCTTTAGTCCACTCAGCCATCTCTCCTCCCAATTGAAAAAGGATAATACTATGTTACATTATAAAAAATAAGGATTGAAAGAGCCCTTCATAATATTTTTTTTTCATCCGAGTTTTAGTTCCACGGCCCGGCTAAGTACTGACCAGGCCGGGCCCGCCATTTATTGTTCCAACGAATCATAAATCAAATTTTTAAAAAAATTTGAAAACTAAAATACTTGCTTGTTATTACGATTGGAAAAATAAAAACTCTTTTGATTTCTATGATATAGAATCAAATGCTATCGAATCAAAGTGTCATTTCTTATCTTAATTTTTTATATTTATTCCTTTTATTTATTTATTTTAGTAAAGTAAATAAATAACAAAAAGGGAACTGTGGATTCTTGCACAATACATTTTCATGTATGTTATGGCTTAAGTAGTTTTGTCGAGACGTCTAGGTCAAAAACCTCCGGCAAAAAAACACTTGTTATTTAGTTTTAGTTATTGAAATTTAATGAATTCTCTTTTCCGAATCTCATTGGGTTCTCTGATACAACACGTAAACGCTCTAATTTTCATGATTATTTTATGATCCTATCTTTTGACTCTTTTAACTTTTTATTACGACCCATTTTCTTGTTCGACAAAAGGTTCATTTATATACAATAATCGGATTGTAGCGGGTATAGTTTAGTGGTAAAAGTGTGATTCGTTATATAATCCTTTATATAGTTAAGGGGTCCTTCGGTTTGATTAATATTTCATTCCGACCAAAAACTTTATTTCTTAAAAGGATTTAATCCTTTACCTCTCAATGAAAAATTCGAGGAAGAATATACATTCTCGTGATTTGTATCCAAGAATCAATTCAAAATTGAAAAATTGGATTATGAGATTACGAAACATAATTTTTTTTTTTAATTAGATCAATACTTCTAATTGAATAAGTATGAGTAAAGGATCCATGGATAAAGATAGAAAGTGGCTTTCTAATCGTAACTAAATCTTTAATTTGGAATTTGTATTACGGAAATTGAAGCAAAATGGCTATTAAACAATGACTTTGGTTTACTAGAGACATCGACAAATTGTTTTAGCTCGGTGGAAACAAAATGCTTTTCCTAAGGATTCTCTCACATAGAAATAGAGAACGAAGTAACTAGAAAGGTTGTTATAATATAATCCCCCTCTTTTCTATAGGGATCGTCTAGAAAGCGGGTTGTTCTGAATACATTCAGACAGAAAAGCTGACATAGATGTTATGGGTGGAATTTCTTTTTTTTCGTTCATGTCTTAATAATATAGGAATTTATACATCTTCCATAAAGGAGCCGAATGAAACCAAAGTTTCACGTTCAGTTTTGAATTAGAGACGTTAAAAATGATGAATCAACGTCGACTATAACCCCTAGCCTTCCAAGCTAACGATGCGGGTTCGATTCCCGCTACCCGCTTTTACTTTATTTTTTTATTAAATTAATAAGAAATAAGAAAAATAATAAGAAATAAGAAAAAATAAATATTTTGAGATTTTTCTTATTTTATAAAAAATTTTATGAATATAATTAATGCATCATTGACTTGAATACGGAATTCCCGGAATTGGTTCAACTATTTTTCCGAACAAGAAATAGGAAAATTGGAATGAAAAGCGTCCATTGTCTAATGGATAGGACAGAGGTCTTCTAAACCTTTGGTATAGGTTCAAATCCTATTGGACGCAATTTATTCCCATATGTATACATATTTTTTTATATTTCTATGTCAAGAAAGATATTTTGAATGACTTGA